AATAAGGTGCCTGATAAAAGGACTATCTTGATAGGATAGATAATGTAGTAAATACCCTTATTATATTTTTTAGATTTAAACTAAATCCTGAGAAATCAAAATTCTCTGTGCACCATACACCAAAATATATTGATTATGCAAAGTTAACAACAAAAAGATAAGCTAAGTAAAGCTATTAGGTTCATACCCTGATTATAGAGGTTATAATCCTCTTCTTTTTAATGCCAAATGTTAGAAAATTGCTATTTTTTAGAACCCTTATCACTGGAACTATTCTTGTTTTAAGATCAGAAACATGATTAGGCATATGAATAGGGTTAGAAATAAACATATTAAGTTTCATCCCTATTATATTTAAGAGAAAAAAAACAAGATCAGCTGAAAGCTGTATAATTTATTTTCTAGTCCAAAGAATTGGATCTATTTTAATGCTAATATTAGTATTAACTAATTCATCTCTCATAATGCTCCCTTATGCGGCAGATGAGTTAGTTAATATTATATTAGTATTCAGAATGGCCATTAAGCTAGGAATACCTCCCTTTCATTTCTGATTTCCAGAAATTATCAAAAAAATAGAATGACCAGAAGGCTTGATTCTTATAACCTGGCAAAAAATTGCACCTATAACTATTTTATCCTATTTATTCCCAGAAACTATTATTGCTCCTATTTTAATCATATCTGCAACCATTATTGGAGCAATTGGAGGATTAAATCAAACTTCTATTCACAAGATTATGGCATTTTCATCAATTAATCATATAGGATGAATAATTGCATGTATGAAACTTAATAATTCATTATGAATTATATATCTTATAATTTATTCAATTATTCTAGTAATAATAGTTTTCATTTTTAACAAATATTCAGTATCCTATATTAATCAATTGACATTAAGATCTAATTTTGCAGAAAAAATATTAATTATTATTTTATTTTTAAGATTAGGAGGATTACCCCCATTTCTAGGTTTTCTCCCCAAATGAATAGTAATTCAAACAATAGTTATTTCTAATACATTTCCTACACTAATTATTATAATTTTATCTTCATTAATTACATTATTTTATTATCTCCGATTAATTAGATCAAATTTATTGATTAATTCTCCTACATGAAAATGAAATATTACTTCAAGATCTATTTTACAACCTAAATGAAGAATTTTTATAATTATATTAAATCTTGCTCTACCTATAATTCTGACTTTTAATTTTTAATTTATAAACTACTTTTATTCTATAACTTTAGCTCTTAAAGCTTTAAGTTAAGAAAACTATTAACCTTCAAAGTTAAAATTATAAATTATATATAAGCTTTAGTAAAAATACTACTTCAGAATTGCAGTCTGATATCATTTTATTTATTGACTATAAAGCCTATTATTGATGAAGGGTTTAAATCACCATGAATAAATTTACAATTTATTGCCTACTATTCAGCCACTTCATCCATGAATAAATGACTTTACTCTACAAACCACAGGGATATTGGGACTTTATATTTTTTGTTCGGAGCCTGAGCAGGAATAGTAGGAACATCCTTAAGATGATTAATTCGAATTGAGCTAGGACAACCAGGATCTTTTATTGGAGATGATCAAACTTACAATGTTGTTGTAACTGCACATGCATTTGTAATAATTTTCTTTATAGTTATACCTATTATAATTGGAGGATTCGGTAACTGATTAGTTCCCCTTATGATTGGGGCGCCTGATATGGCATTCCCTCGAATAAATAACATAAGATTTTGATTATTACCACCATCACTTACATTATTATTAGTTAGAAGAATTGTAGAAAGTGGGGCAGGGACAGGATGAACAGTATATCCTCCATTATCAAGTAATATTGCTCACAGAGGAGCATCAGTAGATTTGGCTATTTTTAGACTCCACTTAGCAGGTGTTAGATCAATTCTAGGAGCAGTAAACTTTATTTCAACAATTATTAATATACGACCTAGGGGTATAACTATAGAACGAATTCCTTTATTTGTTTGATCAGTAGGAATTACTGCACTTTTACTACTACTTAGACTACCTGTTCTAGCAGGAGCAATTACTATATTATTAACTGATCGTAATTTTAACACTACTTTTTTTGACCCAGCAGGGGGTGGAGATCCAATTTTATATCAACATTTATTCTGATTCTTTGGACACCCTGAAGTTTATATTTTAATCTTACCGGGATTTGGATTAATTTCCCATATTATTGCAATAGAAACAGGAAAGACTGAACCATTCGGGTCATTAGGAATAATTTATGCAATATTAGCCATTGGACTTTTGGGGTTTATTGTATGAGCACATCATATATTCACAGTAGGTATAGATGTAGATACCCGAGCATATTTCACATCAGCAACAATAATTATTGCTGTCCCTACAGGAATTAAGATCTTTAGATGACTTGCCACCCTACACGGAAGACTAATTAACTGATCACCAAGAATTATTTGAGCAATAGGATTTGTATTCTTATTTACAATTGGGGGGCTAACTGGGGTAATTTTAGCTAATTCATCAATTGATATTACCTTACATGATACTTATTATGTTGTAGCTCATTTTCACTACGTCTTGTCCATGGGTGCTGTATTTGCAATTATAGGAGGAGTAATCCAATGATTCCCCTTAATTACAGGAATAACATTAAATCCAAGATGATTAAAAACACAATTCTTCATTATATTCGTAGGAGTAAATTTAACATTTTTCCCACAACACTTCCTAGGATTAGCTGGTATACCTCGACGATATTCTGATTACCCAGATAGATACACATGCTGAAATACAATCTCCACAATTGGAAGATCAATTTCAATTATTGGAATTATATTATTTATTTTTACTTTATGAGAAGCTTTTGTATCAAAACGACAAATCTTATTTGCTGAAAGTATACCATCTAATATTGAATGATTACAAAAATATCCCCCAGCAGAACATTCATATTCAGAATTACCAATCTTAACAGCATCTTAATGTGGCAGATTAGTGCAATGAATTTAAGCTTCATATATAAAGATTCATCTTTCATTAAGAATCGCAACATGAGCTAATCTTGGACTTCAGGACGCAAATTCCCCAATTATAGAACAATTAATTATATTTCATGATCATGCAATAATAATCCTTGTTATAATTACAATTTTAGTTGCCCATATAATAATTACACTTATATTTAATAAAACAATTAACCGAAACCTTTTAGAAGGACAGACAATTGAATTGATCTGAACAGTCGTACCAGCAATCACTTTAATCTTTATTGCTTTACCTTCATTACGAATTCTTTATTTAATAGACGAAGTAAATAACCCATTAGTAACTATTAGGGCAATTGGACATCAATGATATTGAAGTTATGAATATTCAGATTTCAAAAATATTGAATTTGATTCTTATATAAAACCAACAAATGAATTAGAAATAGGTGATTTTCGGCTATTAGATGTAGATAATCGAATTATCTTACCTATAAAGACCCCAGTACGAATCCTTGTAACATCAGGAGATGTTATTCACTCATGGACTATCCCGAGAATCGGTGTTAAAATTGATGGGACTCCTGGACGACTTAATCAAGGTAGATTTACCTTATTACGGCCAGGGGTTGTATATGGACAATGTTCTGAAATTTGCGGAGCAAACCACAGATTTATACCCATTGCTGTAGAAAGAGTGTCAACTGAATGCTTCTTAAACTGAATAAAAAATTATTCATTAAGTGACTGAAAGAAAGTAATGGTCTCTTAAACCAAAACATGGTAAGTAACGCATACCCTTAATGAAAAGAGTTAGTTTAAAATAAAACATAGCTTTGTCAAAGCTAAAATATTAATATATGATACCCTTTAATTCCGCAGATAGCTCCTTTATGATGATCGGCCCTATTTTTAACCTTCCTGATATCCTTTATAATAATATGTATTATTATACACTTCCAAAACACACAAGAACCTTTAAAAATAGATAGTAAAACAATTAAGGTAAGCATAATAAATTGAAAATGATAACTAACCTATTTTCAACTTTTGATCCCTGTTCATCTATTTCAATATCAATTAATTGAATTAGAACATTCCTAGGTTTTATTTTAATTCCAAGAATATTTTGAGCCATACCATCACGATACAATTATATTATTTATTCTATTTATAGAAAATTATACCTAGAATTTAAGACCCTTTTAGGACCTAAAAGAAAGGGAATTAAATTAATTTTTATTGGAACATTTATATTTATTCTATTTAATAATATAATAGGACTATTGCCATATGTTTTCACAAGAAGAAGACATTTAATCTTTACTTTAACCCTTGCACTACCTATATGATTATCTTTAATATTATTTGGGTGAATTAATAATACTCAGCATATATTTGCCCATTTAATCCCAGAAGGAAGTCCAGCAGTCCTAATACCATTTATGGCCTGCATTGAAACAATTAGAAATATTATTCGACCAGGATCATTAGCAGTTCGATTAACAGCAAATATAATTGCAGGACACTTACTTATATGCTTATTAGGAAATAACATGACAGAGGCCACACTAGCAATTCCTTTAATTATAAGAATTCAAATTATCCTTATAATATTTGAAACTGCTGTCTCATTAATTCAAGCTTATGTATTTTCTATTTTAAGCACATTATACACTTCTGAAGTAATTTATGAAAATACACAGAAATCACCCTTTTCATCTAGTAGATTATAGTCCTTGACCACTAACAGGATCAATTGGTGCAATAACCTTAACCTCAGGTATAATTATATGATTTCATAAAAATAATATATTATTATTCCTTTTAGGAAATCTTATCTTAATACTTACAATAATTCAATGATGACGAGATATCTGCCGAGAAGCAACATATCAAGGTAAGCACACATCACCCGTAGTTAGAGGACTCAAATGAGGAATAATTTTATTTATTATTTCAGAAGTATTTTTCTTCGTCTCTTTTTTCTGAGCATTCTTCCACAGAAGATTATCACCTACAGTTGAAATTGGAATAATATGACCTCCAAAAGGAATTATAACATTTGACCCAATAAATATTCCATTATTAAACACAATAATTCTTCTATGTTCAGGAATTACTGTTACATGAGCACATCATAGATTAATAGAAGGAAAGCATTCACAAACTACACAAGCTCTATTTTTAACTGTAACTCTGGGATTATACTTCACTATACTTCAAGCATATGAATATTATGAATCAAGATTTGCTATTAGCGATTCAGTTTATGGGTCATGCTTTTTTATAGCTACAGGATTCCATGGAATTCACGTCATCATTGGAACAACATTTCTTGCAATCTGCTTAATACGACACATCTTATGTCACTTTTCTTCTAAACATCACTTTGGATTTGAGGCAGCTGCATGATACTGACACTTTGTAGACGTTGTATGATTATTCCTGTATATTTCAATCTATTGATGAGGTAGTTACTCTTTTAGTATAAAAAGTATATTTAACTTCCAATTAAAAGGTTTATTTAATAAAAAGAGTAATTATTATAATTATAATTTCAACAGCCTTAGCAACAATAATTTCATTAATCTTAATGATTGCCTGCACAGTAATTGCAAAAAAATCAATCCTGGACCGAGAAAAGATGTCACCATTTGAATGTGGTTTTGATCCTAAAAGATCATCACGAATACCTTTTTCAATTCAATTTTTCTTAATTGCAGTTCTATTTTTAATCTTTGATATCGAAATCGTAATTATTTTACCAATAATTATTACACTAAAATCAAGAAGATTAATTATATGAATAACTACAATTACTGCATTTATCTTTATTCTTATTGCTGGATTATACCATGAATGAAATAATAGAGTACTAGAGTGAGCAAAATGGGGTTGTAGTTAAAAATAACATTTAATTTGCAATTAAAAAGTGCTTCTTAGTTAAGCCTACCTCATGAAAAGTAGTGAAGTAAAATTTACATTTAGTTTCGACCTAAAATTAGGGATATACCCCTTACTTAATTAGTAGAAGCCAAAATAGAGGCTTTTCATTGTTAATGAAAAAAATGATTGTTTAATCCTACTAAAAGAGAATGAAGTATCTAAAAGAAGCTGCTAACTATCTTTTAAAGCGGTTAAATTCCGTTTTTCTCTTATTTATATAGTTTATTGTACAAAACACTTCATTTTCAATGAAGAAAGGAGAATTATATTCTCTATAAATAGAATACTTGAAAAGTAATATACTTATCGCAGTATCTTCAATACTGAACTTTTAAACTTAAGCTATTCAAGTAAATTAAAATAAAGATAAATAAAATAAAAAATACCATAATAAATAACTTCAAATTATTAAAATGATAAAAATTATAAAGCTTTCTAAAAGAAGAACTTAAGATATAAGATGCCCTTGAAACAAAATATTCCCCTCAACCAGAGTCTATTACTTCATAATAATTCTTAGAAAGAGATAAAAAAGGATCTCTTACTAAAAAAGTACTAAAAAAAGGTATAAATCATATAGATCCAGAAAAAAAAGAAATAAAATAATAACGTAAAGAATAAACCCTTCTAAAATAATTAGAAAAAGAAAGTTCATACCCAAGTCAACCACCCAACAAAATAAAAACTAAAGGTATTATTTTTAAACTTAAAGGTAAAACAATTAAAATAGGAGTAGAAAATATAAATCAACTTAAAATTCTACCACCACAAATAGAAAGAATAGTTAATAAAATTATAGATTTCATTATTAAACCATCCTCTCTATAATTCTGACAAACATAAAGATTCATATTAAAAGATAAACAATAATAAACTAAACGAACACTATAAGAAACAGTTAAACCTACTGAAATAAAAAAGATTAAAAAAACAAAAAAATTATAAGAAGAAGATATTACTATTTCAAGAATAATATCCTTAGAATAAAATCCAGACATAAAAGGAAGACCACATAAAGAAAAATTAGAAATTATAAAACAAGTACAAGTAAAAGGAAGTTGATCAACAACACAACCTATATGACGAATATCCTGAGAATCACTTATACCATGAATAATTAAACCAGCACATAAAAAAAGTAAAGCCTTAAAAAAAGCATGTCTTAAAAGATGAAAAAAGGCCAATAAAGGAAATCCTATAAACAAAATAGATATTATTAATCCAAGCTGACTTAAAGTAGATAAAGCAATAATCTTTTTTATATCATATTCAAAATTAGCACCCAATCCTGATATAAATATTGTTAATATTCTAAACATCAATAAAAATGAACAATCTAGATTATTAAATATATGAGAAAAACGAATTAATAAGTAAACCCCAGCAGTAACCAGAGTTGAAGAATGAACTAAAGAAGAAACTGGAGTAGGAGCAGCCATTGCTGCAGGAAGTCATGAAGAAAAAGGAATTTGAGCTCTTTTAGTAAAACCAGCCAAAACAATTAAAAGAACAAGATAATAACACCATGAATCCCATGAATAAATATAAAAAATATAATGTCAACTACCAAAATTAATTATTCAAGCAATAGCTAATAAAATAGCAACATCACCAATACGATTAGTTAGAATAGTTAATATACCAGCAGAATATGATTTATAATTCTGAAAGTAAATAACCAAACAATAAGAAACTAAACCTAATCCATCCCAACCAATTAAAATTCTAATTAAATTAGGGCTAATGATCATTATTATTATAGATATGACAAACATAAAAACAAGAAAATAAAAACGAACCCTGCAATTATCTGCAGATATATAAGAATCACTATAATAAATAACTATTGAAGAAATTAAAAAAACACAACCAACAAAAATTAATGATATTCAATCAAAAAATAAAGTTATAGTTAAGCAAGTTCTGTTTAAACTTAAAAATTCCCAATCCAAAAAAATTATATAATCATTAATTAAAAAGATAATGCCCACAAGAATAAAAAATATACCTGACAATAATAATAAAAATCCCCCAACAATATATAAAGAAACTATTCCTACAATGACTTAAAGCATAATACTGCACCAGTAACTCCACAAATTACTATTCTAATTAAACTATTCAAGTTTATAATCAAAGAACAAAGATATCTGACTTTATAACAATAACATTTAAAGGAACTAAATGAAATAAAATTAAAGAATATTCACGAACAGTAACAGAATTAAACTTTACAATACCTCTATAAAAAGAACCATGCTGAATATAAGAAAATAAATAAATTCTATAACAACATCTTAAAAAAGAAGAAAGACCTAAAAATAAAAACCCCAAACTTCTCCAACCTATAACTCTATTAATTAGTATAATTTCACCTAATAAATTCAAAGAGATAGGAGAAGCCATGTTATTAGCTCTCAAAATAAATCAAAATAAAGATAAAGAAGGCATAAAACATAATAAGCCCTTATTAATCAAAAAACTTCGTCTATTTAACTTTTCATAAATAATATTTGCTAAACAAAAAAGACCCGATGAACATAAACCATGACCAATCATTAAAATTAATGAACCACAAAGACCTCAATAATTTAAAGACATAATACCACAAACAACTAAACCTATATGAGCAACTGAAGAATAAGCAATTATAGACTTAATATCAACTTGAAATAAACATAAGACACCTACTAAAACAGCACCATATAATCTTAAACCAATTCAAATATAATTATATATAGAAGAATAAGAATAAATAAAATAAAAAACCCGTATTAACCCATAACCACCTAACTTTAACAAAACACCAGCTAAAATTATAGAACCAGAAATAGGAGCCTCTACATGAGCCTTAGGAAGTCAAAAATGAACAAAAATTATAGGCATCTTAATTAAAAATGCACCAATTAAAGATATATAAATATAAAAATTACAGTCAAGCTCAATTAAAAAATAAAATAAAGTTATAGAATTCATTCTAATTATAAAAATACATAACAATAAAGGAAGAGAAGCAAATAAAGTATAGAAAAGTAAATAAAAACCTGCTCTTAAACGTTCAGGTTGATAACCCCAGCCAAAAATTAAAAATAAAGTAGGAATTAAAGAAGATTCAAAAAATAAATAAAAAATTAAAATATTCATAGTTCTAAAAGATAAAATCAAAAATAATAAAAGAAACAAATTTACCAAAATAAACTCTACATGATAATTACCATCTCGATAAACTATAAATCTAGCAACCAACATTAAAAATACAATTCAAAATCTCAAAAAAATTAAACTTATAGACAAAATATCACCCCCAAAAGAATAACTAATTATTCTGTAATAAGTATTAAACCAAAAAACATTGAAAAAATAAAAAAAACCAAAAATTAAACATAAACAAAACAGTCATCAATAAGAACAAAATAACAAAGGGATCATAAAAAAAACAAAAAATAACATTCTTATCATCCTAAGATTGATAAACCAGAAATATGATCATTCCCATGTCTACGAATTATAGAAATTAAAATACCTAAACCTAAAGCACCTTCACAAACAACAAAAACCAAATAAACTAATAAAAAATAATAAGAAAACCCATAAGAAAATAAAAAAGAAAACATAGCAATATATAAACATATAGATAAAAACTCTAAACTCAACAAAGTCAATAGCAAATGCTTACGCATAGAACTAAAAGTTAATAAACCAGAAAGAAACATAAACCAAATAATAAAAAAAAAGAAATTAAACATAAGTTTTAATAGTTTAAATAAAAATAATGATCTTGTAAATCATAGATAGAAATATTCTTTAAAACTTCAGCAAAGAGTAAAATTACACATCATTAATCCCCAAAATTAATATTTTAAATAAACTATTTACTGAAATCATATTTTTCATAATAATAATATCATTATTAATAAGAATCTTATTCCCAATAATAAAACACCCCCTTAGAATAGGATTAATTTTAATTATACAAACAATTATTATTGCAATAATCAGAGGAATAATAATCAACATATTTTGATTTTCATACATTTTAATCATAACAATCCTGAGAGGAATGCTTGTTTTATTCATTTACATAGCAAGAATTGCCTCAAATGAAAAATTTAATTCATCCATGAAAACATCAATGCATGTGATTCTAATATTTTCTTTATCCATTATCCTCTCCTTTTTCGTGGACCAGATAGAAATAATAAAAAATTGGCCCCCAAAAAAGGAGAGTATTATGGATGCGGAATATCTTCTAACACTAAATAAGATATTTAATATACATAATATATATATCATTATTTTAATAATTGCCTATTTATTCCTGACAATAATTATTATTTCATACATTGTAAATGTCCATGAAGGACCTCTCCGGATAAAGAACTAATGAATAAACCTATCCGAAAGACCCACCCCCTATTTAAGATTATTAATGGATCACTAATTGATTTACCTGCACCATCTAATATTTCCTTATGATGAAACTTTGGGTCATTATTAAGTATATGCTTGATAATTCAAATTATTACAGGAATCTTTTTGGCAATACACTACACTTGTGATATTGAAATAGCATTTAAAAGAGTTGTACACATTTGTCGAGATGTTAATAACGGATGATTACTCCGAAATATTCATGCAAATGGAGCTTCACTATTCTTTATATGTTTATATTTGCATATTGGACGAGGAGTTTATTATGGATCTTACAAGTTATTCATAACCTGAATAGTAGGAATTGTAATATTATTTTTAATTATAGGAACAGCCTTCTTAGGATATGTTCTCCCATGAGGGCAAATATCATTATGAGGTGCAACAGTTATTACTAATTTATTATCAGCCGTACCTTACCTAGGAGGAGACTTAGTTAAGTGATTATGGGGAGGATTCTCTGTAGATAATGCAACATTAACACGATTTTTTGCACTACACTTCCTACTACCATTTATTATTGCAGCATTTACAATTATCCATTTATTATTTTTACATCAAACAGGATCAAATAACCCTTTAGGAACTAATTCTAACTTAGATAAAATCCCATTTCACCCTTATTATTCAATTAAGGACTTAATAGGGGTAAGAGTCACCTTAATATTATTTATTGTATTAAATTTACTTGAACCCCGATTACTAGGGGATCCTGAAAATTTTATCCCAGCCAACCCACTAGTTACACCAGTGCATATTCAACCTGAATGATATTTTTTATTTGCATATGCAATTTTACGCTCAATCCCTAATAAATTAGGAGGAGTTATTGCAATAGTTATAGCAATTGCAATTATTGCAATCTTACCCCTCACAAATAAAAGAAAATATCAGGGAAATGCATTTTATCCAATAAGTCAATTTATATTCTGATCTTTAGCTACTACTATAATTTTATTAACATGAATTGGTGCACGCCCTGCAGAGGAGCCTTATATTTTTACTGGCCAAGCCTTAACAGTTATTTATTTTTCTTACTTTATTATTAATCCAGGGCTACTCATTTTATGAGATAAACTAACTGATTAATTTCAGTTAATTAGCTTAAGAAAAGCATGTATTTTGAAAATACAAAAGAAAGGTTCAATTCCTTTATTAACTTGTCACTTAATTTAATGCAAAGATTATCCTACATAAAATAGAATTATTATTAAAAACCCTGAAAAAAACAATAAGTAATTCAAAGAAAGAGGAAGGAATACCCTTCAAGTTAAATATATTAATTTATCATAACGATAACGGGGAAGTCTACCACGAACCCAAATAAATATAAAAATAACAAAAGTTAATTTAATATAAAAAAATAAAGAATAAACGTCACAACCTAAAAAAATAATACAAGTAAGCAATCTTATAAAAATAATATTTATATATTCTGACAAAAAAATAAATGCAAACCCACCTCTTCTATATTCAACATTAAAACCAGAAACAAGCTCAGATTCCCCCTCAGCAAAATCAAAAGGAGATCGATTTGTTTCCGCTAAACAAGAAGAAAATCAACAAAAAAATAAAGGAAAAGAAAAAAAAATAAATCAAATACCCTTTTGATAAATTATAAAATCCATAAAATCAAAACTAAAAACAAAAATTAAAAAACAAATTATAATTAATGCCATTCTTACTTCATAAGAGATTGTTTGAGCAACAGAACGAAGACCGCCCAAAAGAGCATAATTAGAATTAGAACTTCACCCTGATAAAAGAACACCATAAACTCCCATGCCCGTACAACATAAAAAGAATAAAACCCCAAAATTAAAATTATATACATTTACTAAATAGGGAAATAAAGTTCATAAAGTTATAGATAAACATAATATAAAAACAGGAGAAAAGTAATAAACCAAAAAATTAGATAAGTAAGGATAAGTTTGCTCCTTGAAAAACAACTTAATACCATCAGAAAAAGGCTGTAAAAGACCTATTAAGCCTACTTTATTAGGACCTTTTCGAAGTTGAATATAGCCTAAAACCTTCCGCTCAAGAAGAGTAACAAAAGCAACAGAAACTAAAATAAAAATCACTGTAATTAAATAAGGAACTAAAAACACTACTATTTGTAGAAAAATCTACATTAATAAATTCTAAATTTACTGCACTAATCTGCCAAAATAGTATTTATTATAAATCAAACTTAATAAAAAATATTCCTCATATTTGGTCCTTTCGTACTAAAATATAATTAATTAAACTGAAGATAGAAACTGACCTGGCTTACGCCGGTCTGAACTCAGATCATGTAAAATATTAAAGGTCGAACAGACCTAGTAATTAAATTGCTACACCTAATACTTATTTTAATCCAACATCGAGGTCGCAAACTCCTTCATCGATATGAACTCTCCGAAAAAATTACGCTGTTATCCCTAAGGTAACTTAATCTTATAATCATTATAAATGGATCATTTAAACATTAATTAATGAAATTTTAAAACAGAAGTTATTAATGTTCTGTAATCACCCCAATTAAATAAATTAAAATTATTATAATTATAATAAACCAGAAAAAACAATAATTATAAAATATAAAGATCTATAGGGTCTTCTCGTCCCACAGATAAATTTTAGTTTTTTAACTAAAAAAATAAATTTTAAAAGTAAAATAAAGAAAGCATGTGTCTCGTCCAACCCTTCATACAAGCCCTCAATTAAAAGACAAATGATTATGCTACCTTAGCACGGTTAATATACCGCGGCCATTAAAACACTCATTGGGCAGGTTAAACCTTAAATAAAATATACAAAAGGACATGTTTTTGTTAAACAGGCGAACACATAATTTGCCGAATTACTATATTTTAATTATCAAATATACTAATTTAATCATTATTACAAACATAATTAAATTTAATGTTTCATTCCAGTAAAAAATTAAATTTAATAAAATAAAAAAAATAAAAGAATAATCTATAACGAAATTAATGATGGCTGATTCCAAGCCTACAAAAACTAAATATTAAATTAAATTATAAGAAAAATCCTGAGCTTATCCTCAAAAATCTTAAAATCACAATTAATTTTCAAATTTAAATTAAAAAATAATAATTATAATTCTGAATTCAATTCAATTCCTGGAAAACCAGATATTTGGAAACGAATAACTTTTCATTACTATTATTATATTATCAATAATTATGATACAGTAACTAACATATAATAATATCTCCTCCAATTTCGGGAAATTTAAATAATTAAAGAAAATTGATCAACCCTGATACAAAAGGTACATTAAAATAAAACTACTTATAATTAATTAAAAATAAACCTATACAGTACAATTTACTACCACAAAAACAATTATTTCGATAAAATCTACTAAAATAAAAGTTATTTCTATGAAAATATAAAATTTAAATAAATAAGTAAATTAATTATTATCAAATTAAGTTGAATTGCACAACTACCATGTTAATGTAAATAACAATGCTACTTAAGCTTTAATTTGATTCTTACCAGGCCCACCTTCCGGTAGGCCTACTTTGTTACGACTTATCTCATTTTAAAATAACGAGAGTGACGGGCGATGTGTACATAATTTAGAGCATAAATCAAATTTATATATTAATAAAAATTACTTTCAAATCCAATTTCAAGAGAGTGTTTCAACTCCCAATCCATAAATATCTTTATTGTAACCCACCTCTTCCTTAATACTGCTGCACCTTGACTTGACATTAACTTCATTAAAAATCAAAGAAAATTAACCCTATTAAGACATTCAATGACAGAGGTATACAAGCTAAAATAAGGTAAAATCTATCGTGGATCATCAATTACAGGGCAGGTTCCTCTGAAAAGACTAAATTACCGCCAAATCCTTTTAATTTAAAGATCATAACTAATAATACCAAGAGAGCTCTTAACATTTTATAATAATAGGGTATCTAATCCTAGTCCCACTACAAAATTTCACATTCAACATCAAAATATAAGACTTATATATCCTAAACGATTTCACCCGATAAAAAAATACATAAACTTAAATAATTTCATCATAGATGTAACTCCAATAAAATTTACTTGCTCTTATTGTATAACCGCGACTGCTGGCACAAACTTTGTCAGAACTATAAAAATTGACTAATTCTTAGTTTCCTAAAAAAATAAAATAAAAAACTGCGAATAAAACAAAAATCTCCTCAAGAAGATAAAAATCACACAAAAATTAACATGTTTAACGACCTTAGAGTAAATTTCTTAAGCAAAGATCAAACTTCTCCAGAGAATCCATGATGTAATGGAACACATACGAATACTCCCCCCCGCCTATTCCTCCCCGGGATAGCTTGTCCGGACCGGTCCCCCTTACCGTGGGTTCCTCAACAATACAATATATTAAATATTTTACCTATACTATTACTGCTCTGATATGATTGACTGTACTCTATATTTACCATAGTTAGATCTTAATCATTACCTGAAACATAAGCATTAAACTTCAATTTACCTCTCTCCCCTTAAAGGGGCTCTATCTATAAGCTTTAGCTCCAAGACAGATTTATTCCTAGAATTAACTCTCTGAGTGTCCCCAATCTGGAAATATTTACATCCGGATAAGTTCTATTCTCTATATATTCCTACTCCTCTCCCTATTCACCTATAATATAAACTCTATTGTACACCTAAATAGTTGCATATACCCGGGGGGGGGGGGGATTAGATATCTCTTACATATGACAATAATTATCCAATTATATAAAAATTATGGATATATAAATTTTTAATTATTAAAACTTATCGCTCCCGAGATAAGTCCTATAATTATATTATTAAGAAAAAAATTATAATATAAAATTAAAGGTTATTTTTGATTAAATAATTATTCAAACCTATCGCTCCCGAGATAAATTCTATAATTATATTACTACGAAACCTTAATTGTACTGGAACTATTCATTATATAATTATTCAAACCTATCGCTCCCGAGATAAATTCTATAATTATATTACTACGAAACCTTAATTGTGCTGGAACTTAACATATACAACCTTTGAATAAAGGCGCATACACATGCATATACGTGTATGTTACTACGAAACCTTAATTGTGCTGGAACTTAACATATACAACCTTTGAATAAAGGCGCATACACATGCATATACGTGCAATATATTCATATTATTATTATAAGAATCTTAAATTTACTGGCACATTATTGAAATGTACCCTCCTGAGATCGAATTTACAACCCCTTCATCTTCGATGAACAAGCATAAAAATATATTCATCAATCCAGATCATACAAATAAGAAGAACATTTTGTACATGTACCAGTAAATTTAAGATTCATAGAAGAATAAAAAATATCACATTCGCAAAATATGTGTAAACAACTCAATAAAATTTAAGATTTAAGGGATACTTCAAAAAACATAAACATGAAGTTCCAGTACGACTCAGGTTTTACAGTAAAACAACTTTTAAGATTAGGATTTTTACATGAATAGTGACCCCAGTTTATGGAAGGGGGTCACTCACTCCCTATGGG